AATCGAACCCGCATCGTTAGCTTGGAAGGCTAGGGGTTATAGTCGACGTTGATTCATTATTTTTAACGTCTCTAATTCAAAACTGAACGTGAAACTTTGGTTTCATTCGGCTCCTTTATGGAAGATGGATAAATTCCCAGATTCAGACATGAACCAAATAAAAAAAAATCCGACCCATAACGTCTATGTCAGCTTTTATGTTTGAATCTATTCAGATTTTAGGTCTGAATCTGTTCAGAACAACTCGCTTTCTAGACGATCCCTATAGAAAAGAGGGGGGTTCTACTCTAACAATCTTTCTAGTTACTTCGTTCTCTACTTCTATATTGAAAGAATCCTTAGGAAAAGCATTTTGTTCCCACCGAGCTAAAAAAAATTCTCGATGTCTTTAGTAAACCAAAGACATTGTTTAATAGCCATTTTGCTTTAATTTCCCCTATAAAAATGAAAAATTGAAGATTTAGTTACGATTAGAAAGAAATACACTCTTTATTTTTATCCATGGATCCTTTACTCATACTCATTCAATTGGAAGTCTTAATCCAATAAAAAAATTATGTTTCGCAATTTAATAATCCAATTTTTCAATTTAAAAATTGATTCTTGGATCCAATTCACGAGAATTTATATTCTTCCTCGAATTTTTCATTGAGAGGTAAAGGATTCAATCCTTTTAAGAACTAAAGTTTTTGTTCGGAATGCATATTAATCAAACCGAAAGACCCTTTAACTATATAAAGGGTTAAAGAACGAATCACACTTTTACCACTAAACTATACCCGCTACAATCGAATTATTGTATATAAATTCACCTTTTGTCGACCCTAATAAAAAAACAAATAAAACAAAAGATCATAAAAGAATCCCGAAAACTAGAATGTTTCACTAGCACACCTAGTGAGATTAGGAAAAGAGGATTCCTTTAGTTTAAATAACAAGTGTTTCAGAGTTTTTGACCTATGCGTCTCGAACTTAAGCCCTAACAAAAAAAAAGGTATTGTGTTAAGTTCCCTTTTTTTAATTTAAACCGGAATAAAAGGACTAACTAAGAAAGAAATGACACTTTGAGTCGCTACCATTTGATTCTATATCATAATCATAGAAATTTTGAAAGTCCTTTAATCATTGTTAAAATAGCACTAACAAGCAAGTTTTTTTTACTTTCAAATTTCAAAAAAAAAAAATTATTTAATTAATAATTCGTTGGAACAAAAGGGCGGGCCCGGCTAAGTATTGACCAGGCCGGGCCGTGGAACTAAAAAGCCCTTTCGGACGAAATCAAAAAAGAATAGTATAGACTATGACGGGCGTTTTCAAGCCTTATTTTTTATAATGTAACATAATACTTTTTCAATTGGGAGGAGAGATGGCTGAGTGGACTAAAGCGTCGGATTGCTAATCCGTTGTACGAGTTTTTCGTACCGAGGGTTCGAATCCCTCTCTTTCCGTTTTCGTTGATGACTTGGTATTTTCTTTCTAATTTCTCGCGAGCTCTTTTTTTTTATAGTTAAAATAAAATTATATAGTTGTTTATTTTATAAAGTTAAAGATGTGAAATAGATAAAATCTTACTAATAACAGTTTAAAACCAAGCAAAGAAAACAAAAAATTTATTCTTCACGTCCAGGATTACGTCCTGGATCATTAGACAGGAATCCGAATATAAAGAGAGAAACAAAGAATATCACTACCGTGTAAACAAATAGTTTGAGAGTAAGCATTACACAATCTCCAAGATTTTTTTAGGAAAAAAGAGAATAGATTCTCCACTTTTATACCACATACCCTATTTTATTTTGACATCAAGAAATGAAATGGGGTGATCCGAATTTGTATTTGTCGCGGTTGTACAAGAATGTAAATATTTTAATTGATTAATTTATTTGATCTTATCAATTCGTAGAATTTTTTTCGAATAAATCATGAATTTGTCTGGGATTGTATTAAAAATATCATCGAAAACTTACAGCAGCTTGCCATACAAAGGCTAAGAGAAAAAAGAACAGGGGTATTACTGGCATAATATCTACAATTGGATTCAAAAAAGCGTAGGCTTCGGGCAATTTGGCGACGAAAAAGCTACTGGAATAAAGAGCAGAATTAAGGTAGATACAGATTAAACTAAATATATTAAGCATAACAAACATTTTGTTCTTGAGGATAGTTGTATTTATTTTGATTGAGTTTTTAATAAATTGAGTTTTTTATTATTATAAATATGTTATTTTTGATAGACGAAAAAAATAAATAAAAAGAAAATAAGATAGACCAAAAAACTTTCTTTGATTTGAACTCACCCAATCAAAAACCCTTCTATATCTCAAATCAAAAGAGAATAGAATAAATCATACTTTCGTACAATATCTTAATTGAATTATATGTAATGATCAATAAATTAAGTTTAATTCTATGTCTATATATATAGTCGACACGTATAGTCTCCATGTATAAAAATTCTAGTAATCTATTTTATAAATAATAGATATTTAGACTGGAGTTGACTAATAACCTGGACCAATATTAGTCTTTATTAGTGTCGAAGAGAAATAAATGGGGCGTGGCCAAGTGGTAAGGCAACGGGTTTTGGTCCCGCTATTCGGAGGTTCGAATCCTTCCGTCCCAGAGCATACCCCGCCTAGAATTTTTTTTTTTAATTATTCATTAAATGATTATTCTATATAGAATATATAATTCTAATATAGAATATTAATTCTAATATTATTCTAATTTTATATATAAGATATATCATAATAAAATATATATATAAAATATTTACTTTTGCATCATATCTTTTTCACAAATTTATTTGAGTTCAAATAACACGCATATTAAATAAGAAGTTGAATACAATGAATACAATTTATTTGTGATTCATTAATATAGTACCGAGTATAAATATGAAAAAATAACAACCTTGAATCTCCCCTTACATCAGTTTTTTTTTATCTATCTTTTTTTAATCAAAGGAAGTTTAATCCAATACGGATTTCTTTTTTACTGATGATAAAAAACGAAAGGTCCTTACTGTAAAACTTTTTGATATCCAAACTACAAATAATTATATCGGATAGGCGCTTTTTTAATCAATTAAATCTTTGTAATGAACGCTTATGAGTTCTTGGTACTTGAAGAAATATAAAATTGTTGAATTTATCCATCCTATCACTATATACATTACTTGAAGATACAGATATACCTTACTTGCGGGTACAGATTCAAAATAACTTGTTTATTCGTTTTTATAGTTTATTCTTTATAGTTATAGTTTATTTGTTTTTATAGTTATATTAGTTTTAGTTAAATAATTCTATTTTAACTATTTTTATTTTATAGAATTTTCAATATTTAATTCTATTAATCTAAAAAAAAAATGGGATTAAATTGATTTAATTCTTGCAGAGACTTCCTTATTTTCATATAGAAGAAAAAGGTATAGATTACTATGTAACGACCGAACCAATGATTATTCATGATTCCATAATTGAATCAATTACATATGGGTTCCAAACTGAAGGAATGTTATGGTAAAACTTCGTTTAAAACGATGTGGTAGAAAGCAACGTGCGACTTGAAGGACATGATCAGCTGTGGAGTCTTACATCCACCATTTTTTTTATTTATATATAGGAATGAAAGTGCTCTTGCCTCGACATCATTTGTTCTGTTCCGCTGAAACCCTCTTTTTTTTTTGGGGGGGGGTAGAATTGGAATGGAATTATAGTATAGGATGGAGCTCGAGTAGAAAGTATTTTTTTTTGAGGGGCAAGAATCTAGGGTTAGTATCAATCAATAAATTGTAACAACTTCGTAAATATATTTTCGATATATAAACTGAAAAGATCCTATTCGAGAAAATTTCCAATTGAAAATAATTGTTTGTTGAAATTGGTAAAACTCTTTCGATCAAATAAAAAGGGAAAGTGTATTATGCAGGAATTAATCATTCGTAGGATTCTTTGACAGAAATAAATCACAAAAAATGGTATGTTGCTACCGTTTTGAAAGGATTTAAGGATCACCGAAGTAATGTCTAAACCCAATGATTCAAGGCAAAGATTCTGGAACAAGGAAATACCGTTTTCCATTGTCTTAACAACTAGATCAGAATGAAGAATAAAAAAAAATTAAAAAAATTATAAAGGAGAGAGACAATTAAAGGGTTAGAGACGGCTCAATAAATGAAATCTTTTAAGGGGTTCTCTTTTAGCTTATTTCAAAGTTAACCAACTTGAGTTATGAGGGTGCAAATACGACTTATTTTCTTTTTGTTGGGTACGAATAAGAAAAAAAATACTTAAATCAATAGAAATCAATAGTCTAATTAATTTGGTGATTTTGTGGATATATTTGATATTGTAATTCTATACATAGACATAATTTCAAATTTTCTCGAGCCGTACGAGATGAAATTTTCATATACGGTTCTCGGGGGAGGGTATTGTTCATCTATCCCAATGAGCCATTTATCGAATCGTTGCAATTGATGTTCGATCCCGACGAGAGGGAAGAGATCTTCGGAAAGTGGGTTTTTATGATCCGATAAAGAATCAAATTTCTTTAAACGTTCCTGCTATTCTATATTTCCTTGAAAAAGGCGCTCAACCTACAGGAACTGTTCATGATATTTTTAAAAGGGCAGGGGTTTTTAAGGAACTTCGCCTTAATCAATAAACACATTTCAATTAATGAAATAGAAAAAAAGAAGGTGTATATAATTTGTATATAGCTTTGTCTAACCTTTTTATTTCTTTGCCAGTTCCTTAAATTTAATATTGTTACTTTATAGAATAGTGTCCTTTATTTATAACGACAAAAAATGGATTTATATTTTTTTGATATTAAAATTATTATTGCTATAATAATTGATCCCACAATTTCAAATCTAAATAAAAAAGATCAAGTGAATAAATAACAAATGACGTATCATATTAAGTAATGGCGTCTATAGACATAAAAATTTGACATTACCGTCAATGGGTTGATTTTGATTTTCGTTGGAACTCTATGAACAAAACAACAAAGGACTAAACTCGTTTATTTTAGTTATTTAATAAATTTCATTTTTTTTTTTACTTATCTGCCGTCTTTCTTAATTCAATCTTTCATTATATATCTATTAGAATTAGAATATTTATCTATAGTGCCGATCCAACAAAAGTCCTTAGTTTTTTTTTTTATTTCAATATTAAAAAATGGGATTCATTTTAATTAATTGAAATCGTAATTGTTAGTTCGATTTAGAATGTTTTTCTCTTTTTTATGCTTTTGTCAATACTCATATTGACAACAGTGTATCAAATAAATATAATCCGATCGTGGATAAATGGATCTATTTCTCCCTGTTCCATTAATTTTATTTAATTCAAATAAAATAATGAGTTCGTGGATTTTATGTCATACAAGAAAGTAAGTCTTTTTTTAGTTTTTATTAGATTTTAATCAATAAAACTCAATTTAGACAAAACTCGATCTCAACATGGACTAATTAATTCAATGGATAATCTAAGAAACAAGGGCGCTTTATAAGTTTATAAATAGTTGAAAATCTTTGGCTTTATCCCTTTTTATTTTTTATCTGATAATTTTTTGTATTTTTGTCGTAATTTGCTCATTTTTATTATATTCAGAGTGAGTTAGAATTTTTTATGGTTTGATGGCGTTGTGTTAGTCAAGTTCGTTATTTATTAGGATTTTGATTGTATCTAGACATTTAAATTAGTTTTTAAAATTAGTTTATTGGGGTTGCTAACTCAACGGTAGAGTACTCGGCTTTTAAGTGCGGCTAGCATTTTTTACACATTTGTATGAAGCAACAGATTCGTCAATACCATCGGTAGAGTTTGTAAGACCGCGACTGATCCTGAAAGGAATGAATGGAAAAAGCAGCATGTCGTAGCAATGGACAATTCTGAGAATATTTCATTCTTACTGAATAGGTCCCAAATCAGATTTCAATTGTTTTAATTCGTGATATATAACAATAAAAAAAAGGTTTTTTTGGGGGGGGAGTGGTCGAGTGAATAAATGGGTAGAGCCTTACTCTAAAGGTTCCAATTATAGGGAAATAAAAAGTAACGAGCTTCTGTTCTTAATTTTTGAACGATTACCCCATCTAATTAGACGTTAAAAATATATTAGTGCTTAATGCGGTAAAGGCTTTTCCGATTAGCGGATTAGAAATTTCTTATGAGTCCTAACTATTAGCTATTACCCTTTATGGGGTAGAGATAAATGTGTAGAAGAAGGCAGTATATTGATAAAGAATTTTTTTTTTTTTCAAAATCAAAAGAGCGATTGGATTGATAAAATAAAGGACTTCTAAGTATCTTGTTATCCTAGTAATTAATAAATCTATTATATCAAAAGGGCGAGGCTAGAGAGTCCGTTAATTAATTTGACCGAGGTATCTCTTTTTTTCTTACTATAAATACCTTGTTTTGACTATATCGTACTATGTATCATTTGATAACCCCCAAAATTTCCTATTTCTTTTCTGGTTCAAATACAAATTTAAAATGGAAGAATTGCAGGGATATTTAGAATTAGATAGATCTTGGCAACACGACTTCCTATACCCACTTATCTTTCGGGAGTATATTTATGCGCTTGCTCATGATCGGGATTTAAATGGATCCATTTTATTGGATAATGTAGGTTATGATAAGAAATCTAGTTTACTAATTATAAAACGTTTAATTAGTCGAATGTATCAACAGAATCATTTTATTATTTCCGTTAATGATTCGAATCAAAAAAAAAAATTGGGGTACAAAAAAAATTTGTATTCAAAAATAATATCGGAAGGATTTGCAGTCATTGTGGAAATTCCGTTTTCCCTACGATTAATATCTTCCTTAGAGGAGACAGAAGTCGTAAAATCTTATAATTTACGATCAATTCATTCAATATTTCCTTTTTTCGAGGACAAATTCCCACATTTAAATTATGCATCAGATGTACTAATACCCTATCCCATTCATTTGGAAATATTGGTTCAAACCCTTCGTTATTGCGTGAAAGATCCCTCTGCTTTGCATTTATTACGGCTCTTTCTTCACAAGTATTCTAATTGGAATAGTCTTATTACTCCAAAAGACTCCTTTTTTGCAAAAAGTAATCCAAGATTACTCTTGCTTCTACATAATTCTTATGTATATGAATATGAATCCGTTTTACTTTTTCTACGTAACCAATCGAATCATTTACGATTAACCTCTTCTGGGATCTTTTTTGAGCGAATCCGTTTTTATGAAAAAAAAAAATATCCTGTCGAAGTTAACGATTTTCCGACCACCTTATGGTTCTGCAAGGATACTTTTATGGAGTATGTTAGATATCAAGGAAAATCAATTCTGGTATCAAAAAAGACTCCTCTTCTGATGAATAAGTGGAAATATTATCTTGTCAATTTTTGGCAATGTCATTTTTATGTATGGTCTCAATCAGGAATAATCCATATAAACCCATTAGGCAAGCATTCCCTTAATGTTTTGGGTTATC